GGTTGGATGGGTAGTATTCTGGATACGGCAAAATCCTTCTATCATAGCAATGCCGCGTATAGGTAGAAGGCACGCTAGATCAAATAAGTACCTTGTGGCAGACTTGAGAACTTCTATGGGTCGAATTTTGAGTATTCTCTTATTTATCACCTGTGCCTACAATTTAGGCGGAATACCCTCGCCTATTTTCACTAAGAAACTGAAGGAAAACTCAAAAAAAAAAAAAGAAATGGGGGAAAGTGAGGAAGAAACAGATGTAGAAATAGAAACCACTTCCGATTCCGAAGAGATCCAAGTGGATGAAGAGGAAAAAACAAAGGAGAAATTTGAAAAACCTATTGTGACTCTTCTTTTCGATTATAAACGATGGAATCGTCCATTGCGATATATAACAACCAATCAACCTGCAAATGCTGTAAGAAACGAAAACGAAATGGCACAATATTTTTTTGCTACATGCCTAAGTGACGGAAAACAAAGAATCTCTTTTACATATCCACCCAGTTTGTCAACTTTTTTTGAAATGATACAAAAAAGGTGGTTTTTAGACACGACAGAAACAAGATCCTCGGAAGAACTATATAATCGTTGGGTTTCTACCAACGAACAAAAAAGAAAGAGCCTAAGCAACGAATTTATCAAGCGAATTGAAGCTCTAGACAAGGGTTCTCTTGATGATGTACTTGAAAAAAGGACTAGATTGTACAATGATGGGACTGAGCAAAACTGCTTCCCAAAAGTGTATGATCCTTTTTTGAGCGGACCCCACCGTGGAACAATTAGAAATTTCGATTTGGACTCAAGCATCAACAATCCTTTAAACAACCCGATAGAAGATTCCCTAACAAGCATGTGGAATAAGCTTAAGCTTCAAGATATCCTTCCTAATGATTTCCGAGAATTTGAAGATCAAGAAGACAAAAGGAAAGAAGATCAAGAAAACAAAAAAAGTGAAGATCAACAACAAAAAGAATATCAATATCAAAGTGCATTAAGTGCATTTGAAGACGAAGATAAAGAATATCAAAGTGCATTTGAAGATGAAGATCGAGAAATTCGAAGTGAATTTGCAGGGGAACCAAGGCCTAATACGGCTTTGAATTTAAACGAAAATGATGAAATCGAAAATGATGAAATTGAAAACCTTGAAATTGCAATCGAAAACTTTGAAATCGAAAAAAAGGTTCCTCGATGGTCATACAAATTGAACGTGGATTGGGGGGATTTGGAAAACGAGCCAAAAGACAATGAAGAAGAGGAAAATCAGGCTTATGATATTTGTTCACCAGAAGTAAGACGCGTAGTCATTTATACTGAGAAAGAGACTGAGAACGAGACTGAGAACGAGACTGAGAAAGAGACGGAGACTGGTGCGAATGCTAGGACTATCGAAAAAAATACTAAGACTACTACTGACGAAGATAAGACAGATAAAACTGCCGAGAATGCTCGGACTATCGAAAATCCTAAGACTACTACTGACGAAGATAAGACAGATAAGACTGCCGAGAATATTAAGACTACTACTGACGAAGATAAGACAGATAAAACTGCCGAGAATGCTCGGACTATTGAAAATCCTAAGAATACTATTAAGGATAAGGAAGATAAGAAGGAGGAGGAGGAACCGGAAGAAATTGCTTTGCTTTCCTATCTAGAAGAACCAGATTTTGATCGCGATTTAATTAAAGGATCCATGCGAGCTCAACGACGCAAAATTTCTATGACAGAGATTACCTTTTAGTAAATAGTAAAACTGAGATTTGTCTGATTATATTAGGAATGGCTATCTCTTGTTCTACGCAATCAGAGGATGTCAATCAAAATATTGCCTCCTTTTGGCGACAATGTTTCATACTCGGGTTGGGACTTGGCTTCTGTTGGCATTGCTCCGCGGAGTAGGCTTATTCTTTTTCTTTCTGTTCTCATCGAAAAATAAAGTAAAAGAAAACGTCACTATAGCTATAGTAAGTAGTAAATTACTAAAAAAAGAAAAATGGATAAATAAAATAAATAAAAGAAAAGATAAGAAGAAATTCGACCGCCCCCCATATATTTTATCCCCTCTCCTACAAAGAAACTTATAACACCAACCCCGTTCGTAATTCCATCAATTACCCCTCTATCAAAAAAAGACATTTGTTCTGCTAACCTTCTTATGCCACTAATAAAGATAGTTTTATAAAAAGCTTCAATATAAGCACAATTATATGACCAATTATAGAGAATATTGATTTTTTGGTCCCAGAAGAGTCTTTTAGGCCCCGTTTTCATAAATAAATTCATTAAGCCAAAATTATGAAAAGATGAATAAACAGGCCTATATAAAAGAGACGCTATAAATATTCCAAAAAAGGCTATACTTACTGAAAAAAATGCATTTGTGACAAATTCATACGAATCCATAGAATTGTTTGAATTTGACTGTAAAAAAGTTATCGTCGGAGCTAACCATTTTGATAATATATCAAAATAGACTTCCTTTTGATCAAAAGGAAGTCCTATGGATCCGATGAAACAAGTAAATAAAACCAATACAATAAGTGGAAATAGCATTGTATTGTCCGATTCCTGGGGATAGATTGAATTTTTTTTATTGGAAAAAAGAGTAATAGTAAAAAGAGGTCGCATCACATTTCTTGCATTCCCATGAATTGGATACCCTTTTTTCAAAAAAAGGGAAACGCTTTCAATATTATTTATTGTTGAGAAAAGCAAATTTGCTTTTCTCAATTTCAATCCATCTTTACCCCATATAGATAGTGAGTAGAACGAGCTATTTTTTTTGCCGTTAAAATTTTGAAAATAAACGTTTAAATGCCCCTCAAAAGTCAGTAAATACATTCGAAACATATAAAATGCAGTGAAACCCGCCGTGAAAGAAGCTATTATCGCAAAAAGAGGCGAATATCCCCAGCTATCATAAAGAATCTCGTCTTTGGACCAAAAACAAGCAAGAGGTGGAATACCACAAAGAGAAAGTGTACCTAACAAAAAGGAAGTTTTTGTAATTGGTAAATATTTTGTTAAACCCCCCATAAGAGCCATATTCTGGATTTTTTCTGGCGAATATCCAATACAGGTTTCCATTGAATGAATAATGGATCCAGAACCTAAAAATAATAATGCTTTCGAATAGGCATGGGTGATCAAATGAAATAAAGCCACTCGATAAGATCCCATACCTAAAGCTAACATAGTATAACCCAATTGAGATATTGTAGAATAGGCTAAACTTCTCTTAATGTCTCTTTGAGCAAGAGCCAAAGTAGCCCCTAATAGTAATGTTATCATACCTATTAAAGAAATCAAATTCATTACGTAGGGTATAGATATAAAAAGAGGAATAAGTCGAGCTACAAGAAAAATTCCTGCTGCTACCATAGTAGCAGCATGGATAAGAGCTGATATAGGAGTAGGCCCTTCCATGGCATCAGGTAACCATACATGAAGGGGAAATTGTGCCGATTTAGCAACTGCACCAACGAATAATAGGGAGGCAAAGAAAGTAAGAAATAAAGAATTGAACCCATCATTATCAATCAAATTTTTGGTTATTTCGAACAAATTTCGAAAGTCGAAACTACCCGTTATAAAATAAAAACCCAAGATTCCTAATAATAAACCAAAGTCCCCTACGCGATTAGTTACAAAGGCTTTTTGACAAGCACTTGCCGCAATAGGTCGTGTGAACCAAAAACCTATTAATAGAAAGGAACACATTCCAACCAATTCCCAAAAAAAATAAATTTGTATCAAATTAGAACTAGTTACTAATCCCAACATAGAAGCATTAGACAAACTCATATAAGCAAAAAATCTCAAATATCCTTGATCATGAGACATATAATTGTCACTATAAATAAGAACCATTATCCCAACAGTAGTAATTAATAATAACATAATGGAAGTAAGCGGATCTATCAAATAGCCAAATTCTAAGGAAAAATCATTATGGATAGTCCAGGACCATACATATTGATGAGCAATACTGACGTTTATTTGATAAATAGCCAGATCCGCTGAAAAAATCATAATGATACTGAGTAATAAAACACTAGGAAAAACCCACATACGGCGAAGGCTTTTTGTCGCGGTCGGAAAAAGGAGAAGTCCCACTCCTATAGCAATAGGAACTGGGAGTGGAACAAAAGGTATGATCCATGCATATTGATATGTATGTTCCATAAAAAAAGAAAACTTTTTGTATTTTTTTTTTTTTTTATTGTTTCCGATTCACCAGTTCTTATCTCTTGGGGAAAAAGCAAAAAAGAATTGAATAAAGAAAATGACGATTTAAATGAAATAGAAATCAAATCGCATATAACTGAAAAAAAGAAAACAAATAAATTATGAAAAATATTATTTATTATCAAGTCAAGTATCACTCAACCAATTAATATAACAACTAACTCATTGACTCGTTCTAATTTGAAAATGGAAATTTTGACAATTTTGACAATAGCGTTTTTTATTTTTCAAGCAGGTAGGTTTCATGAAACTTTTTGATCTATTTTTTGTTAATTTAATATAACACGACGAAACTATCTGGAGATACTCAATCAAATCCCTTTTTATTATTAAATTAATAAGAATAAGCAATTAAATTGCTATATCTATAGCAGCAAGAAATGGAGATCGTCGAAATAAATCTTAATGCGAAGAGAAGATAAGATATATTAAATAGTAACAAAGAAAAATGATTCTTTACTTTTGATCTTGTATGTACGGATATTTTATCTAATACAGTAAAAAATCTCTATTTTGATCAATACAAGTCTTACCCAGTTAACTATAATATAGTAAATAACCTCTTTATTTTTTTCTGTTTTCATTTTTAATGATGGTTCCAAAAAAACGTATTCGTCAAAATATTTGTAAATTCAAAAAGGTGCTGGGCGACAGTAAAAGAATTTGCTTTTGCAAGATATCTTTTTTCCGGGAATTTTCAATTTTTTTTTTTTGCGACTAATCGAAAAAAGTAATGTAGTAAAGCATTGAACTATTCTAAATTGAATGCCGACGAATCGCTCAATTTGCTAATTTCATTTAGTAAATTAGTAAAATAATAGGAAGTATTCCCATCAATTTATATTATCTTTCTTTATTTATTGGGGTAAATGGCTACTCAGGATTCTGTATATATTTTTTATATTAATTATTAATTATATACATAAAATATATATATATATATTCTATAATCTATTTACCGAATATTGCAATAACCAAAATAAATGATTATTTTGACTTAATACTTAAGTCAAATTGAGTTCAAGGTATAAGTATAACATTTTTATCTTTCGTTTTTTTTTTTTTTGTAAGTTTTTGTGGGATAGGGATTAGAATCTTTCCTATCTATTCACTTTTTCAAATGAAAATAATACAAAAACTCAAAAAAGTCTTCTTTTTTGAGTTTTAGGAAGGTTTTCATTTTTCATTTGAATATAGAATATATCTCGCATAAAGATAGAGAAAAAATTCTCAAAAAAGAAGAATTGGGTCACGATCTAGTTAAGACGGGTAAATTCTCGAAGAGCTTCCCTTTTAACTAGATAAAAAAAGCATTGGATTATGAAAACTTACACTATTTCACAACTAAAGATTCTTTTTTCTTTTTCTTTTATTGAATATGTTCAAATAGTTATTATTTTTTTATTATTATAGATTATAGTAAGTCTTTATTCATTTTTTTTCTAAAGCTAAGGGATACTAATTCAATCCTGCCATCTCAACGATTGAATATTGAATATAGATGAGCTATTATGATTTCGAGCACGCCGCTATGGTGAAATTGGTAGACACGCTGCTCTTAGGAAGCAGTGCTAGAGCATCTCGGTTCGAGTCCGAGTGGCGGCATCTTCAAAAAGAACTAAAATAGATCCTATTCTATAATGAATTGAATTCTTGAATTCCATATTGACTTTTAGGATTTTTATGATATTTTTGACTTTAGAACATATATTAACTCACGTCTCTTTTTCGATTGTTTCAATTGTAACTACTATTTATTTGATGACCTTATTAGTCCACGAAATTGTTGGACTATATGATTCGTCAGAAAAAGGGATGAAAGCTTCTTTTTTGTGTATAACAGGATTTTTAGTGATTCGGTGGATTTATTCAGGTCATTTCCCCTTAAGTGATTTATATGAATCATTAATGTTCCTTTCGTGGAGTTTTTCCATGATTCATTTAGTTCCCTATTTTAGGAACCATAAAAATCATTTAAGTACAATAACCACGCCAAGTGCTATTTTTACCCAAGGGTTTGCTACTTCAGGTCTTTTAACTGAAATTCATCAATCCACAAAATTAGTACCCGCTCTCCAATCTCAGTGGTTAATGATGCACGTAAGTATGATGGTATTGAGCTACGCAGCTCTTCTATGCGGATCTTTATTATCAATGGCCCTTCTAGTAATTACATTTCGAAAAAACCTAGAGATTCTTGGTAAAATTCATTATTTATTAACGGGGCCATTTTATTCTGGCGAGACAAAATACATGAATGAAATAAGCAATGTTGTGCGAAATCCTTTTTTTATTTCGTTTAGAAATTATCATAGGTATCAATTCATTCATCAATTGGATTTTTGGGGTTGTCGTATCATTAGTCTAGGTTTTCTCTTTTTAACCATCGGTATCCTTTCCGGAGCAGTGTGGGCTAATGAAGCGTGGGGGTCATATTGGAATTGGGATCCCAAGGAAACTTGGGCATTTATTACTTGGGCTATATTTGGGATTTATTTACATACTCGAACAAATAAGAATTTGCAAGGCATAAACTCTGCAATTGTGGCTTCTACGGGATTTCTTATAATTTGGATATGCTATTTCGGGATAAATCTATTAGGAATAGGACTACATAGTTATGGTTCATTCACATTAACTTCTAATTGAAGAAGGATCCTTAGAAATCGAATACAGGGACAGGGGGATAGCGTATATAACAAAAGTTTGTAAGAGTTTTTGTTTGAGAACCATAAAGTTTTTTACGGTTCTCAAACAAAAACTCCAAACGTATCTAATTCAATCAAGTTTTTTTTACTTGATAGATATCTTATTATATTATTCTTTTCTTTTTTTGATAAAAACAAAGTATCTATAAAAAAAAATAATTAGATAAAATAATTTCTACCTTGTCAACTGATAGGGAAAAAACGAAATCTGGATAAATACCAATACCAATTATTGGTAAAAGTATACAAATCGAAACAAAAAGTTCTCGCGGCCCGGAATCAAAAAAATGAGAGTTTGGGGCATGAAATTGTTTGTATCCATAGAAAATCTGACGTAACATAGATAATGAATAGATAGGAGTTAATATCATTCCAATTGCCGTTAGAAATGTAATGGGTATTTTTGACATGAAAAAATATTTTTGGCTAGTTATTATTCCAAAAAATACTACCAATTCCGCAAAAAAACCGCTCATTCCTGGCAATGCAAGAGAAGCCATTGAGAAACTACTAAATAATGTAAATATTTTTGGCATTGGGATAGCTATTCCTCCCATTTTGTCGAGAGAAACAAGACGTATTCTATCATAACTCGTTCCTGCCAAGAAAAAAAGCGCAGCGCCAATAAATCCATGAGAGATCATTTGTAAAATAGCCCCATTGAGTCCCGCATCTGTTATGGAACTAATTCCTATAATTGTGAAACCCATATGAGATACGGAAGAATAAGCAATTCTCTTTTTTAAATTATGTTGACCAGGAGATGTTGAAGCTGCATAGATTATTTGAATTGTCCCTATTATCATCAACCCGGGAGAAAATAGAGAATGAGCGTGGGGTAATAATTCCATATTGATACGAACTAATCCATATGCTCCCATTTTTAATAAGATTCCGGCTAAAAGCATACATGTACTATAATGTGCTTCTCCGTGGGTATCCGGTAACCATGTATGTAGGGGTATGATTGGAAGTTTTACAGCATAAGCAATAAAAAATCCAAGATATAATAGTATTTCCAATACTACAGGATATGATTGATTAGCTAATGTTTCAAACTGTAATGTCGGTTCATTAGAAGCATATAAACTCATACCCAGAACTCCGATTAAGAGAAAAATAGAACCCCCCGCAGTATACAAAATAAACTTTGTAGCTGAGTACAAACGTTTCTTCCCGCCCCACATAGAAAGAAGTAGGTAGACAGGAATTAATTCCAACTCCCACATAATGAAAAAAAGTAAAAGATCTCGAGAGGAAAATGATCCTATTTGACCGCTATACATTGCTAACATTAGGAAATGGAACAATCGTGAATCTCGAGTAACCGGCCAAGCCGCTAAAGTAGCTAGAGTGGTAATAAATCCCGTCAGTAAAATGGGTCCTATGGAAAGTCCATCGATTCCGAGTCTCCAGTGAAAATCAAAAATGTTTATCCATTTATAATCCTCTTCCAATTGGATTAATGGATCGTCCAATTGAAAATGATAACAGAATGCATAGGTGGTTAGAAGGAGTTCTAATAGACAAATACAAATAGTATACCACCTAATTACCTTATTTCCTCTATGAGGGAAAAAGAAAATGAGAGAGCCCGCGAATATCGGCAAAACAACAATTATTGTTAACCAAGGAAAAGAATTCGTGGTAAAGACAAGATACACTTTGGACAGAAAAACCCATACTCGATATTATATATATCTAATTATGTATTTTTCGAGTATGGGTTTTTGTCGGTAAAGAAAAATAAAAAGAGTGCAAGTAGAATTTTTTGCAAGGTATCAATAAGCTAGACCCATGCTGCGAGTTGTCTCATGCCATAAATAAACCCGTACACTCAGGAAATCCGTTGGACAGGCGGATTCACACCTTTTACAACCCACGCAGTCTTCTGTTCTTGGAGCAGAAGCAATTTGTTTAGCTTTGCATCCGTCCCAAGGTATCATTTCTAATACATCTGTGGGGCAAGCTCGTACACATTGGGTACACCCTATGCATGTATCATAAATCTTTACTGAATGTGACATTGGATCTATCCATTTTTTGAACATCATAAATTTTCGATCTAGTTCTAGTAAAATAACTTAGTATTAGTAAATGAAATACATTTAAACACCAGATGAATCAACGATTTCCATTTACTAGAATGAGTTTGTAATCAATCTACTTCTGTATCTGCTCATGAGAGAGGACCAAGATACTTCGCCTTCTTAGATTTTCAAAAATAGCGTCTATTCTTTTCTTTATCTATATGCCTACGATTACTGCTATTTATTTAACAAATTTGATTGATTGATACGAGTTGATTTTCTATTACGATGAATTGACGAAACAATAGCTAATCCAATAGCCGCTTCAGCGGCTGCAATACCTATAACAAAAATCGAGAAAATGTCTCCTTTTAATTGACGACTATCAAAAAAATCAGAAAATGTTATGAAATTCAAATTCACTGCATTCAGTATAAGCTCAAGACACATAAGCGCTCTAATCATATTTCGACTTGTAATCAATCCATAGATACCCATAGATAATAAATAGGCGCTCAAAACAAGTATATGCTCGAGCATCATTGAACTACCCCGCACCAATTCAATCTTGATTCATTTCAATATGAACAATAATGTAACTGAACTGATAGAGTATACCAAGTATGTAATGAAAATATTGGTAATAGACCTAACTAAAACATTTCCATTTTATACATGAACAAGCTAAAAGAAGCATTAAAATAAAAAAGAAAAGAAAGGAAATCCTTAGTTTTTTTTTATGAGTATTTATTACTGACGAGTTATAGCAATTGCGCCTATCAAGGCAACTAAAAGAATTATAGAAATAAGTTCAAATGGAAGAAAAAAATCCGTTGATAAATGAATCCCAATTTGTTGACCATTATTTATCAAATCCTGTTCTAGAATTTGGTTTGATCTTGTGGTCCAAATAATTCCGTACCATGATGTATCTGAAATAGTAGTAATTAGTGAAACAAAAAGACTTGTACAAACTAGTGAAGTGATCCCATCCCCCGCAGTCCAAAGGTGGGCATCATTGGAATATTCTGAACGATTCATGAACATCACAGCAAAAACGATTAGGACATTTATGGCTCCCACGTAAATAAGTAGCTGTGCCGCAGCTAGAAAATAGGAATTCGAAAGAATATGGAATAAGGATATACAAACAAGCACCAATCCCAACGAAAAGGCAGAATAAATAGGATTGGTAAGTAATACTACTCCTAGACCACCGACTATAAGACCCAACCCTAAAAATACTAAGAGAAAATCATGTATTGGCGCAGGTAAATCCATTTTTTATTTTATGTAAATATGTAAAATTAAGAGAGAAATTCAGCCGAAATCCTTCATGACCTTATTGACCCGACCGAGAAAAAAGACATTATCCTATTTTTTAATACGTTTCTAGTTTCTAATTGAATGAAATCCTTTTATAGGGTGTTAGTTGATGTAGATACACTTAGTCATTTTACTTGCATCTGCTTTTTCTATACGAAAAAACGAAAAAATGCAATTTCATTTATAGATTTCGAAAGCCTCATATATTTTAGAATTTTTAACACAAAGCAAGCCCCGATTCTTAACAATCTTAGGATTCTTAGGTTTAGGTATTGATTAAGCAAACTTCGCTTCCTCAAGTTCAATCAAAACCAAATTTGACTAATCTAATTAAGTAATTGTTATTGAATGAACAGAATTACCCACGCTTTTTGTTATTGGAATCGAATTCATAATTGTTTGAATTGTGTAATCTCCAATTATTGACATTGGTAATCGACCCAAAGCAATTTGATTATAATTTAATTCGTGACGATCATAAGTAGAAAGCTCATATTCTTCAGTCATTGATAAACAGTTTGTTGGACAATACTCGACGCAGTTACCACAAAATATACATATTCCAAAATCAATACTGTAATTAAGCAATCGTTTCTTTCGAATATTCGTTTCCAATTTCCAATCAACAACAGGTAGATCTATAGGGCATACACGAACACATACTTCACAAGCAATACATTTATCAAATTCAAAATGTATTCGACCACGAAAACGCTCCGATGTGATGAATTTTTGATAAGGATAGTGAATAGTTACCGGCAAACGATTCGCATGAGATAGGGTAATCAAAAAACTTTGGCCAATATACCTCGTAGCTCGTACTGTTTGTTGACCATAATTCATGAACCCAGTTACCATAGGGAGCATATCGTGAATATCTCTGAATAAATTTCATGTTTCTTTCTATTGGTTGAGAGAAGTTATGAAGCTATACTATCATATCCTAAAAATCCCATGCCATGCCTTTCCATTATAATGAAAGGAGTTGGAACGAAGTTGTTAATAAAAAATTCCCCAAAGAAATAGGTAAAAGAAATTTCCACCCAAGATTCAATAATTGGTCCATTCTCAGCCTAGGTAAAGTCCATCTTGTTGTGATAGGAATGAACAGGAACAAAAAAGCTTTAGCTAATGTAATAAAAATACCTATTGTCGTTCCAAAGACTCTACACACTTCATTATTTCCGAAAAGCTCAGGAATGAGTATGTACGGAATAGAAAAATTCCAACCACCCAAGTAAAGAACTGTTACAAATAATGAAGAAACTAGTAGGTTTAGATAGGAAGCAAGGTAAAATAAAGCAAATTGAATACCCGAATATTCGGTTTGATAACCCGCAACTAGTTCTTCCTCTGCTTCCGGTAAATCAAAAGGTAATCTCTCACATTCCGCTAGGGAAGAAATTAGAAAAACCATAAACCCTATAGGTTGACGCCACAGATTCCACCCCCAAAAACCATATTTTGATTGCGCCTCAACTATATCAACTGTACTTGAACTGTTAGATAATTCTAGTCGATGGTAACATCACTCTTCCCGTCGCTATTGCAAAAACGTACATGAAATTTCAACTTCATACGGCTCCTCGATGGCCACAAATAAATATAAGGACCTCTTTGATGGTATCTCACTATGTTTGTTGTTTGTAGAGTAGGTCGAGTAACGATACATCGTAAAGTCCAAAATTAGACCAATGCAATCCTGTCTGCTATAAAAAAGTGCTTATGAATTGATCTTATCCTTTAGAATAGAATTTCAACTTTATTTAGTAAAAACTTCATCCTTAAATAAACTACTTATGACTATTTGTATTCATACCCCTTTCCATTACGAAAAAAAAAAAGACACTCTATTAGTTATATTAGTTATTAGTTCATGAATTGTGATAAGAGTTATATGTGTATTAATTCTTAATATGGATAAAGAAATAAAGAATAAGAGTTCCGTTTTTTTTCTTTCGTTCCTCTTCTTCTTTCTCATAAAAAATAAAAAAAGAATCTAAAAGAAAATAAAGGATTACTTCGTTCCTGATAGGAATTTCTTGAATCAGTGGATAGGAGCATACTCTGGATCGGGATCATGGGGAAGTACTACTTGATCGTTTCTACTAACTTAAAGCCCCTATTAGGATTCCTTTTATACGGAAATATCCGTCCCTCGGGATACTCTATATTACTAATCTTTTGTGTACCTTAGTATTCCTAACCGTCCACTAATTTTTGCCCAACCCCCCCATAGTATAGTACATAGTATAGTAATACAAAGATATAGTAAAAAGTAAAAACTCCCTATAGGTTGATCTTTTGTATCCGCTTCAAAACCCTGATGACTAATCCACCAATCTTTGGGAAACAGTTTCTAGTTTCTACTGCTTATCTTTACTTTCACTTAACTCTTGTACCTAGGGAATGAGACTCAATTTTTTACTGCCAATTTTGAAGCTGTTTTGTTTCACTCATATAACTATCTGTATTTAATTTAGTTCATCGCCCCGACTGATGAATATCCTAACGAATCGCACGTAGAGAGATTGATAATACACATGGAGTTAATGGTATTTCATAACTAATTGATTGAGCAGCGGCTCGTAGACCACCTAAAAAGGAATATTTATTATTTGATCCATACCCTGACATTAGAAGTCCAATAGGAGCAATACTTGAAATTGCAATCCATAAAAAAACACCTATACTCAGATCGGCTAGAACAAGGCGATAGCCAAAAGGAATTACGGAATAACTTAATAAGATTGATATGACCGCGATAGACGGCCCAAGACTGAATAAAAGAATATCCCCTCTAGAGGGGAGAAGATCCTCTTTGAAAATGAGTTTGGTCCCATCTGCTAAAGCTTGAAGAATTCCGAAAGGACCGGCATACTCGGGTCCAATACGTTGTTGTATTCCTGCAGATATTTGTCGTTCTAACCACACAATTACTAGCACCCCTATGACGATTCCCGATAAAGGAGTAAAAATAGGAACAAGCAAGCATATGAGTCCGTAAAACTCTTTTAATGATTCCGATCTGGAAAAGGAATTGATAGCTTGTTGTACTTTTGTCGTATCCATTATCATTTCAACGGTCAACTTCTCCCATAATGATATCTATACTACCTAGTATTGTCATAATATCAGCCAATTTCATTCTTTTAACTAGCTGAGGAAGAATTTGCAAATTGATAAAACCTGGTGGACGAATTTTCCATCTCCAGGGAAAAACACTCTGATCCCCTATTAGAAAAATTCCCAACTCCCCTTTAGGGGCTTCTACTCTCACATAAAGTTCTTGTTTTGACAATTCAAAAGTGGGCGAAGGTTTTTTACTAATAAATCGATAATCAAAATCATTCAATTCGAAATCCTTTGCACTATCAAAGCGGCGCACTTCTAAATTTTCATAAGGACCCCCCGGGATTTGTTCCAGAGCTTGTTGAATAATTTTGATAGATTCTTTCATTTCACTGATTCGGACTAAATAACGCGCTAAAGAATCGCCTTCTTTTTGCCATTGCACTTCCCAATCAAATTCGTCATAAGACTCATAATGATCAACTTTACGAAGATCCCATGGCATTCCGGAAGCTCGTAGCATGGGTCCGGATAAGCCCCAATTTATTGCTTCCTCTCCGCTAATAAAGCCCACCCCTTCAACTCTTTCCAAAAAAATAGGATTCCGTGCAATAAGTTTTTGATATTCAGTAACCCCTGTTACAAAATAATCACAGAAATCTAAACATTTATCTATCCATCCATGAGGTAGATCAGCAGCTACTCCCCCAATACGGAAATAATTATGCATCATTCGCATACCCGTGGCAGCTTCGAATAGATCATATATAAGTTCTCTCTCTCTGAAAATATAGAAAAAAGGAGTCTGCGCACCGATATCCGCCATAAAAGGGCCAAGCCATAACAAATGAGAAGCTATGCGACTCAGTTCCAGCATAATGACTCTAATATAGCTGGCTCTTTTAGGTACTTGAATATTTCCTAATTGTTCTGGTGCATTTACTGTTATTGCTTCTGTAAACATAGTAGCTAAATAATCCCAACGTGTTACATAAGGCAGATATTGTATAATTGTTCGATTTTCTGCAATTTTTTCCATTCCTCTGTGTAAATAACCCAATACAGGTTCACAGTCAATAACAGCCTCACCATCTAGAGTAACGATGAGTCGAAGAACACCATGCATTGATGGGTGTTGAGGACCCATATTGACTATCATGAGATCTTTTCTTGTAGTTGGTACAGTCATATATTTTTTCTCCGATTCCTTATTCCGTGAATTGCTGCAAACGAATTTCAAAATGAATTGGGGTGGGTTTTTATCTCTCGAATATCGAATTTACTAATTAATTCTTTATAACGTACTCTATTTTTCTTTGACAAATAAGATAGTAGCCGTTGACGTTTTCCTAGAATTTGACGTAAACCTCTCTGAGATAAATAATCTTTTCTGTGCAATTTTAAATGTGAAGTAAGTCTCCTTATCTTATTGGTGAAACTGAATATTTGAAATTCAACAGACCCCTTTTTTTCTTCTTGCGAAATAGAAATAACTGAGATAAATGAATTTTTTACCATAAAAAGAATTCTTCTCACTCCCGCTTTTTTTTTTTACAAATTGACAAATCTGGGTTTTACCGATCACTAATAATAATACATTTGCGTTTGTTATACACCAAAAGTTCATTTGAATTTTTTTAGATACTTGCTTTTTTTATCAAATTCGATTACTCAATCCATTTTTCCTTTTTTCGGATATGAATACAAAAACGGGTATGGCTGATCGACTTTGCACTCAAAAAAGAGAAGCAGTTGGACTTAAGATTAAGAAGAGCCTGCCGATTCTTAATTCATTTCGGATAGGATAATGTCGTTAAATCAGTATTATTTATGTACCAGAATCTAATATAACATAACACTTTTGTCTATCTCCTTGCCTTCATATACCATATAAGATATGGCATGTGATTCATAAAAAATGGACCATCAAGTAATTCTCAATTGTGGATACATACGGATTCTTGACATACTGAAACAACTACCATTATTGGTATCAAACCAATAGCGATTCATACAAGCTAAATCTTCTAATCGATAATTGGGCCAAAGAAATAATTTAAACTTCATAAATTTCTTTGCATTTATATCAAAACTTTTACCTTTATCCAAAACTTGAAGACAGTTACTTGTACTTGCTTTGTTACCCTTACAAAATGCTAGATCTCTATCCACAACATTTCCATCTCCTGAATTTAAACAAAGTCGAATTCTTAACTCTCTACGACGTCTAGGAGATAAAATATTTTCAATAACAAGTAAATCATTATGATTTTTTTCTCTATTCCCGAGCAACTTTTTGTGTTGAGGAATGGGTTTATAAAAACCCTTCTTATCAACATCAACATTTCTTTTTTCTTGGCTTTTTTGATAACTTTGCATTTTTTGCTTATTTTTAAGTACATGTAAAACCGTTATTGTTTGATACATAATAGATTGCCCATCCCATTTTATTGATAACTTAGCCGGTTCAATAAACAAATATCCCTTTTTTACTAACTCGGCAATAGGTTGAGTATTTGTCAATGGGATTAGCTCTACCCTCAGGTCCTCTCTTTTGATCGAAATTAGAGTAATTTCCGTTGGATTTTGCAGTCTAACCAGTAGAGAAATTACTTTTATATTATCGTATAGTACATTATTCGAATACAAAGGTGAAGGTTCGTCTAATTTTGCTTGAAAAACAGAATTTTTTTTTAGTAAAAGATCTAATTCTGATGTTTTCTTCTTCTTAGGTTGCTTGTCATTTTTGTTAGAATCTTCTTTCAAATCTTTTTGTTGGTTTGAGCCATCTGAGCCAATATTTCCCTGGACTGACTTTTTATTTTCTTCTTTCTTTTTAGTTTCTAATTCAGAATCCTTTTTTTCAATAGCGTTCTCATCTCCATCAAAATTGAAAAGAAGCGAATTGATTGGTATGCTCCATGGTTGAATCTTATATGTATCATAAAGTGACACAAATTCTGGGGGTAAAAACGAGAGTTTCAGAGTAGATGTCTTAGATATCGGATCCATTTTTATTCTTTCTTCATTCATTCCCATCCAGTCAAAAATGTTTTTTGTTCGATTGGCCGCGTTAAGTTGTTTATCAATCGCGAGAGAAAAAGTCTTTTTCTTATCTTTCTTATCTTCTTTATCAATTTTTGGATAAATATTACGTTTTTTAATATTTTTAAGAATGTTGACCTCAATATCCAGATCGAGCCAGAACTCTATATCCTCCATTTTTGTTTTAAGAGAAAAATCAAAAATTCTCCAATCAAAATATTTTCTCTCCCGATTTCTATGCCTATCGTAGTCTTCTCTTTTTTTTAGAGAACCAGTACCAACTACATCCTCCGACAGATCATATAATTCAAGAGAATATTTCTTGTTTTTATAATTAAAGAGAAGCTCGTTGCCCTCATTTACTTGTAATGGTGATCTAGAAATATATGAACCCTTCTTATCTTCATAATGAATATATTTATGTGATAAACGATCATATTTGTAATTTTTCAATTTTTTATTTAGTACAGGAGCCTTCGCATAATTCTTGTTTTTTTCGTTCTCATAATGAATTAATTGGTCTTTTTTCTGTTTATAAAAATCCAGATTTTGAGAGTTTTTAGTTTGAACCATAGAACTCTTCTGGATTCTATTTCGCCATTTTTGCGTTTGCGCTACTAGTCGAGACCATTGAGGTTTTGATAAATTGTACTGATAGTGATAACGTCCCCTTAACCAATTTTTCCATTCATTTATTCTCATATTGTGGATTTTCTTATGCCCTGATTTCGAATGAGATATTCCTTGTCTTCTAAAGGAATCTTTTATTTGATCCTTAAGAAAAAGAAGTGTTCCCTGATATTGAAGTACAGATTTCCAGTGATACTTGTTAATAATTTGAGTTTGTGATAATTTGTAAAATACGTATGCCTGTGACAAAGAGGCGAGATCGCAAAAAGAATATTCATTATTATTACTACTATTAGAAATAGAAAGTGATTCTTTTATAGTCGAAATAAAACGCATTTTTTTTTGATTTGGTTCATCAGTAGGACTGTATTTAACAAAAGTGTTCTTATTTGATTCAAGAAAAACTTTGACATTGATTCTCATACTATTAATTATATATAAAGGGATCTCTATGTATATCCTTTCAATAAACAATTTTACGAAATAGTGCCATTTGCGTATTAATCGGGTATTCCTTCTTTTGAATATTTGCAAAATCCCTTTCTGCGGCTCTAATTTCTTATCATCATAACTTGGTTTCTTAGAACTCATTTCGATATCTGGAATTCTAATTATTTTTCTAGTTTCTGTTGTGATTGTTTTAATTTGATCTTTGATTGCATTTGTACTATCAGCCATATCAGGTATTTTTTTTGATGTTAGGGAATCATTTATCCAATCCATGGATCTAACTTCATCGAGCGATTCAGTAATAGGATTATTACTTACTATATCATTATCATTTTTTCTATTTATACTTAATTCCTCCCACTCAGATACTGGAATTGTCTTTACTTTTCTAAGTTCTTGGATTTTTCTTTTGATAAATCCAATTATTTTGAAAATCCAACGTATTTGTTTTTTTAAAACCTTTCTAAACCTTTTTGTTCTTTGGTTTAAAATTCTTAGAGCTAGAAAACCTTCCTTTTTCACTTTTTTGAGGTTTGTATCAATTTCTTTCCAAATAGGTTTAAAAAAGGAGGGTTTTTCTCGGTAAGGGCCAAAGGGTCCTTCGGCTTCCATTCCGAAAGGTGTTAAAAAACAAAAATTCCCTTTTTTACCTTTTCCTTTCTTTTTCATTGGATCTTTATGATTAGATTCTACTTGAGGTTTGTGCCAAGGTTTTAGATCGAAAGGAAATAGGATCTTTATCTGAATACCATCGTCTAACCAATTTTGGGGGAATTCATTTTCTGATAATGGAATCCCTTCATAAGTACATTTAACATGCATTTCTTTACTCCACGCTTTCCAATCCTCGCGCCACTCGGGACATTGAAATAATAGCATACGGCCAATATTTTTGGCTATTATCAACGAGGGCAGTATTATATATTTTCTAAGAAATGATAGGGTTACTAAAAGCACACCCCTTAGTCGTTGAGCCTCATAAAGTTCGAAAAAGTCGGCCACCTTCTTCTCCTCCACCTCTTCCCTCGGATCTTTTTGCTCTGCTTGCTCCAGCCTTTTTTTCTTTTTTTCTTCTGTATCTTTAGAATGCGAATGAAAAGTTTTGAATTCCACGCATTTACCCACCAAATTTCTGATTCTGAAAAGCAAACTCTGCATTTCGAGGATATCAAAAGAAAAAAAAAAAAACAATTTTCTGTCTTCTTGGCCCAAAAAAAGCGGGGAACGCACATATGGGTGAAACAGTGGAAAAATAGAAATTTTGCGTCGTTGAGCTCGCATGGATCCTTTAATTAAATCGCGATCAAAATCTGGTTCTTCTAGATAGGAAAGCAAAGCAATTTCTTCCGGTTCCTCCTCCTCCTTCTTATCTTCCTTATCCTTAATAGTATTCTTAGGATTTTCAATAGTCCGAGCATTCTCGGCAGTTTTATCTGTCTTATCTTCGTCAGTAGTAGTCTTAATATTCTCGGCAGTCTTATCTGTCTTATCTTCGTCAGTAGTAGTCTTAGGATTTTCGATAGTCCGAGCATTCTCGGCAGTTTTATCTGTCTTATCTTCGTCAGTAGTAGTCTTAGTATTTTTTTCGATAGTCCTAGCATTCGCACCAGTCTCCGTCTCTTTCTCAGTCTCGTTCTCAGTCTCGTTCTCAGTCTCTTTCTCAGTATAAATGACTACGCGTCTTACTTCTGGTGAACAAATATCATAAGCCTGATTTTCCTCTTCTTCATTGTCTTTTGGCTCGTTTTCCAAATCCCCCCAATCCACGTTCAATTTGTATGACCATCGAGGAACCTTTTTTTCGATTTCAAAGTTTTCGATTGCAATTTCAAGGTTTTCAATTTCATCATTTTCGATTTCATCATTTTCGTTTAAATTCAAAGCCGTATTAGGCCTTGGTTCCCCTGCAAATTCACTTCGAATTTCTCGATCTTCATCTTCAAATGCACTTTGATATTCTTTATCTTCGTCTTCAAATGCACTTAATGCACTTTGATATTGATATTCTTTTTGTTGTTGATCTTCACTTTTTTTGTTTTCTTGATCTTCTTTCCTTTTGTCTTCTTGATCTTCAAATTCTCGGAAATCATTAGGAAGGATATCTTGAAGCTTAAGCTTATTCCACATGCTTGTTAGGGAATCTTCTATCGGGTTGTTTAAAGGATTGTTGATGCTTGAGTCCAAATCGAAATTTCTAATTGTTCCACGGTGGGGTCCGCTCAAAAAAGGATCATACACTTTTGGGAAGCAGTTTTGCTCAGTCCCATCATTGTACAATCTAGTCCTTTTTTCAAGTACATCATCAAGAGAACCCTTGTCTAGAGCTTCAATTCGCTTGATAAATTCGTTGCTTAGGCTCTTTCTTTTTTGTTCGTTGGTAGAAACCCAACGATTATATAGTTCTTCCGAGGATCTTGTTTCTGTCGTGTCTAAAAACCACCTTTTTTGTATCATTTCAAAAAAAGTTGACAAACTGGGTGGATATGTA